AAGTCCTTAAAACGAGTATTTAATGGAAGCCTTGGTAAAGAAATATGAGGACGTTACGCTACGAAAATTACAAGTAGGTCCAAACCTGTGATATGTAAGTTTCCTAATGAGTAAACTCAAAATAAACTCAAAACACAGTGTGAATTGAACCATCTTATTAACACTGAACAAAAATCAAACGAGAGGTCGTAATTAATGGCGAATGAAAGCGACTGTATAAGCTAAATGACAAACAAAAGCTTATAACTTTTAGGCCTAAGAAGGTTTTAGCCCTGTAATAAACTAAAAAGTCATTATTTTAAGTAGTACGAACTTTACTTTGTACGAAAATAGGAGGACCACCTTCTAAGCTTATAAACTTCTTTAACCGATAGTAAACGAGTACCGTGAGGGAAAGGTGAAAAATTCCGAAAAGGATTTAATTGAAATTAAATATTCATAAGTTTTCGAAGTAATTAAACAACGAAGTGCCTTTTGCATAATGAGTCAGTAAGTTAATGTATATAGCAAGTTTAAGTATTTATATGAAGACAGATTAAAGTTATATGCGTTAGACCTGAAACCGAGTGATCTAACCATAAGCAGGTTGAAAACTCTCTAAAACGTTTTTGAGGACCGAACTCACGTATGTAGCAAAATACGGAGATGACTTGTGGTTAGGAGCGAAAGACTAATCAAACTCGGCGATAGCCGGTTTTTCACGAAATGTATTTAAGTACTACGTTAACAAAGTTAACTTTGGTTAGAGTACAAAATAAATAAAGGGGTTTAGAAGCTTACTAAATTTATTTTAACTCCGAATCATAATTAAACTAATGTTAACAGTCAGTCTTTAGGCGATAAGGTCTAAAGACGAAAGGAAAACAATCCAGATCGAATACTAAGATTTCAAAATTATAATTTAGGGAGGAAAATTTTAAAAGAATCAAATGCAATTTTAGATAGGCTTAGAAGCAGCCTTTCACTAGAGAAAGCGTTTTAGCTCAGTATTTTTTCTTTTTGGAATTTAAAATGTACAAAACTTTAAATTATATATCGAAGTAGCGAATTAAATTACTAATGGTAGTGAAACGTTCTGTAATTGTTTTATAATTGTAAAATTATTAAATTTATATCAGAAGTGCTAATGCTGACATGAGTAGCGCAAACTATGTTAAAAATCATAGTCACTTTATGTTTAAGGTTTTCAATGTAATTTTAAAGTCATTGAGTTAGTCGGTCCTTAAGAGGTGAATGAAAATTGTACTCAATAGGAATTCAATATTTTGACACTAGTTATATGTGATATTAAATCATGAAAGAAAGTGAAAAAAACGTGTAGTTGAACTTTTTGGCACGTACACCATTTTTTACTTCCCGAGAAAAAATTATAACTACTAAACCGTACTTAAACCGACGCCGGTAAATCTATCGAGAAGATTAAAGTGAATGAAAGAATTATATTGAAGGAACTCGGCAAATTAACTCTGTACGTTCGCAATAAAGAGAGCCGTAAACAATCGGTAGCATGAAAACGGAAGCAACGACTGGTTACCAAAACCACAGGACTCTGCAAATCAATAAAATAAGTATAGAGTCTGACGCCTGCCCAGTGCCTAAAAACGATAAACTCAGGTTTTTGCTTGCGTTATAACTTTAGGTAAACGGCGGTTCTAACTATAAGAATCCTTAGGTAGCGAAATTCCTTGACGGGTAAATTCCGTCCTGCATGAAAGGCGTAACGATTGCTTCACTGTCTCCAATATAAATTCAGCGAAATTACACAACTCATGAAAATGTGAGTTACTTGCAGTAAGACGGAAAGACCCTAGATCCTTTACTCTATTTTTATATTGTAGAAGTTAATTATTACGCAGAATAAGTGGGAGTTAGTACACAAAAATGAAATACCACTTAATATTTTAATATTCTACTAATTTATAAATTAAATCATTATAAAGACCGTATAAAAGAGAGAGTTTACTTGGGACGAGTACCTCCTAAAATGTAACGGAGGTGTACAAAGGTAAACAGCAATTATTTAGTAAAATAATGAAGCGCGCAATGGTATAAGTTTGCTTGACAAATAGATTGATAAATCGAATTGGGACGTAAGTCGGTCATAGTGACCCGATATTAAAGCGTGGAATTAATATCGTTCAACAGATAAAAGGAACTCTAGGGATAACAGATTCATCGTGACTGAGAGTTCTTATTGACGTCACGGTTTGATACCTCGATGTCGAGTGCGACTCGTTGTTGCTAAAAGAAGAGATAATACTTCTTGTAACCAACTAATATATCTTTAAAAATTTTTCTTTGAATTTTCTTAAGAATATTAAACTTGTATTACAGGCGGGAAGCTAAATATATTTACGTATACTAGTGGGCCCGTACATTTACTCCAGATGTTGATCAATGAGCTGACTTTATAACCAGCGAACCCTATGATGTATAGATTAACCGCTATACATACAGAAGCAGGGCATAAATTCATGATTAGGCTACTTATAAGTCTAAATCATGAAGAGAATATGTATTTTAGTAAATCTGCCAAGAGAAGTAATATGTATTTCTTGTCTAAAGAAATATATCCGGAATAAAATTCCCTAAATCGAGGATAGAGGGGGTTAATTATAAGTTTTAAACAGTCCCTCTAACACGAAATAGCGTGAATCCTAAACATAAGATGAAGTTTGACACGGCAGTTAAATTGGAGCGTCGGTTTTAGGGGGAATAGAGGAACTTACTAAATACATGTATGTAATACAGGAACGAAGTAACCATAATTATAAACCATTGAAATATATGGGCGCAGGTTAATGTGTCAATGTGTGATTGTGGCAGGATTCCGCAAGAAGCAAATGCTAAAGGGAAAGCCTTTAGATAAGCTGACGTGTGGACGAATTAAGATGGTTTAAATGAGAGTTACAATTTTAACCAAGCAAATTTTATAAAAACATGAAGTGAAATAACATAGACTGTAGATCAAAATAAACTTGGTTAGTCCAATTACAACTCAAAATTTTTAAACTAAGTAAAGAAAAGGTATAAGTTCTGTTTTTGCGGAGCAAAAACAACTCGTTAATCATGAAAATGTAAAACTTTTAGCTATTCGTAGAACTACACAAGAAAACTTGGGTAAACGAATAATTGGCGTAGACGGATTTAACAAGTTAAATCCAGCCGTAAGGTCGGAGTTGCTGAAAAGATATAGAAATTAGAAACTAAGCACGTAACCAATGCTAATTGTAAAACTAGCCTCACTCATCAGTGGACGAACTAGACATTTCTCGGTTTACAATACAGCAAAAACCCTTAGCTTTTGCAGCATGAAAATCTACAATCTGTTACAAAAAATGATCTGGGAAAAAGACCAAGTCAAGTAAAAGTATTTCCGTATATCAATTTTCGGTAGAAACTTCTAACTGGGTGTTTTGTTTCAGAAGATGAAAATAGAAAATAGTTTCGCTATGAAGATACGACCAAATTAATGTCGTTTCTATAATAAAAATGCTAGGAAAACGTAGCTCGTATGGTGGTAAGATCTTACATTGATCAGAAAGATTATCATCAAATAACAAATATGGTACGCTTTTAAAAGCTAAGGGCTTAAGTGTGCAAAATGTAAAGTACACTTTATAGATAGCTGTAGAGTAGAAGTACACCGCATGATGTCCCAAAGTCTAAGATGATCTTTGAAACGAGATAATTTATAACCCTATATGAATATTGTTACAATAAAATTCATTCCAAATATTTAAAATCCAAAGATAGAAAAATAAATTATAAAACTTTACTTAAAAAAGATCATATCTTAACAAATTAATTCGAGGAGCCGTATGATAGGTGACTATCATGTACGGTTCTGAAGTGGCAGGCTTTTCTGTGAAGGAAGACTTGACCATAACCTCATCTTATCCTGAAATTGAAGCAGATTTCAAGGGTCTAGTTGTTCGCTAGTGAAAAAGGTACGTGAGTTGGGTTCAGAACGTCGTGAGACAGTTCGGTCCCTATCTACTGCAAGAAAAGAAAAATATAAAGTTTATCTCTAGTACGAGAGGACCGAGATATGTTAACCTCTGGTGTATTGATTGTTGTGCCTGCAGCATAGTCAAGTAGCTAAGTTAGTTTTTTATAAATACTGAAAGAATCAATAGTATGAAAACAACTTTACTAATTTTTCACGAATATTCTAAAAGACTATTAGATAGATCGGTTTGAAACGAAGACTTAGTAATAAGTTTTTTACAGATACGAATTATTCAGAAAGACTTTAATCTAACTTAACCAAAAATTAAATATGGCCCAAAAAATTAATCCAATAAGCCTTAGACTTGGCTTAACTCAAGTTTGAGATTCTACGTTACAAAATTACGGAAAATTATATAGCAACTATTCAGTAATTTTACATGACCAGTTACAAATTCATCAACTCTTAACTCAACTTTTTAAACTTAATAAGCTTATACTAGGGACGAAACAGTTTAACCATTCAGAAAATACAACAAAACTAATTATTTTTTATTCAGACTTAACTCATTACCCAAACTTGGATAGAAGCATTTCAGCAGAACTTCTAAAATCAACTTCGAAATGGTTTAGCAACAAAACTTTAATTCGTTTTTATTCAAAACCAAAATGATTTTCGACAGCCAATTTAATTTTTAACTATGCCTGGTTTTTATCGAAACAGAATTTGTCCCTTAATAGGATTTTCTGAAATTTATACCGCAGTTTAAAAATACAAATAAATTCAAAAAAAATTCTACACTCGACTTATGGTCCAATCATTGGAGAACTACAAGGATTTCGAATCTGCTTATCTGGACGTTTTGACAACTCCCGAAACCAAATGGCAAAGACCATAAAGTACAAAGTTGGTTCATTGCCTTTGATGAATTTACAAAGTTATGTAGAGTTTACAAATTCAGAAATTCATACTAAATTAGGTACTTGCGGTGTTCAACTTTGACTTTTTTATAAGATAAACTATTAAAATGCAAGTACAACGTAAAACTCATAATAAATATTGCCGTAAACCTTATTTCTCAAAGCATGTTCTTCGATTTGGTAAATTTGGCATTAAAGTAGCTTCATTTAACAGAATTTCCGAAACGCAACTAAAATCGTTGGAATGGTCTGTTATTAGAAAATTGAAAGAGTTATCGAATAGTAATAGAAAAACATTTAAGCTATGAAACTTAATTAACTTAAATTTAAACTTAACAAAATTAAGTCAAGAATCACGAATGGGGAAAGGAAAAGGTGTCGTTTACTCTAGGGCCGTTTTTTTAAAACCAGGGTTGATACTTTTTGAGTTTGATAAAGTACCTTATCAACAATTACTAGAAGTTTTCAACTTTATAAAGAAAAGAATTTCAGTCAAAATTATTTTAGTAACAAAATGAGACTAAGTCCCGGAGGGAGAAACTCAAAGGCTGAGTGTTAGTCTGTCGCACTAAAAGTTGCGGGTTCGAGTCCCGTCTCTCTCGTTTTAAAACTTAGGTTAAAAAAGATAAAGTACTTGGATTAAGTTACAAAAAATGCAATCTTTCTTTTTCCAGTGAGTTTCACGCTGAATTTTTTCAACTAATCACAAAGATATAGGAACACTTTACTTAATTTTCGGAGCTTTTTCTGGAATTTTAGGTGGTTGTATGTCTATGCTAATCCGCATGGAACTAGCACAGCCTGGTAATCATTTGTTATTAGGTAATCACCAAGTTTACAACGTTTTAATCACTGCACATGCATTTTTAATGATTTTTTTCATGGTTATGCCTGTAATGATTGGTGGTTTTGGCAATTGATTAGTACCCATAATGATTGGAAGTCCGGATATGGCATTTCCTAGACTAAACAATATTTCTTTTTGATTACTTCCTCCGTCTCTTTGTTTACTTTTAGCTTCTGCAGTCGTGGAAGTAGGGGTAGGGACTGGATGAACTGTTTATCCTCCCTTAAGCTCAATACAGAGCCATTCAGGTGGTGCTGTAGACTTAGCAATTTTTAGCCTTCATTTATCAGGAGCATCATCTATTCTGGGAGCAATTAACTTTATTTCTACAATTCTAAATATGCGCAATCCAGGTCAAAGCATGTATAGAATGCCATTATTTGTTTGATCTATTTTCGTAACGGCATTTTTATTACTATTAGCTGTCCCTGTTTTAGCAGGAGCAATCACAATGCTTTTAACTGATCGTAATTTTAATACTTCTTTCTTTGATCCAGCAGGAGGGGGTGATCCTGTTCTATACCAGCATTTATTCTGGTTTTTCGGCCATCCAGAAGTTTACATTTGTGCGTCGTTTAATTCTGTTTAAATAAAATGATTTATTATTTTAAATTATTTTCCTCGAAATCTTCGAACTGAATAGTTAAAGAAGATAGACTTAATTACTCATTTTGTCTTAAAACACTTTCCCTTAGTAAAGTTGGAAACAGCTTTGGTAAAAGCGGGAATGAAAGTCTCTTGAGGGAACCTGAATTTCCCAAAAACAGTTGGCTAGTTACGCTCATCATGAATAGGATGACAAAGTTGATACATATCGGCGGTTCCACACTGAACTTAATACATAACATTTCAGGTAACAGTATTTATGTAATATGGGTCGGTACCAGAATGTATACCTTCCCTTGAGTAATTATTACACGTCAGAGCCACCAGGTCTTTAATAGTATGCAACGTTCTAAAATGAGCTTTATCGAGAAACAGAAGAACTCGAGATATCCTATAGATCGAAAGATCCATGGATACGGAACTCTCGTAGTAAGTAGTAGAAACCAATCTTTTCTAAACTACTGAAGGGGAGTAGGACTTAGATTCTTAAGTAAAAAACCCTGCATTATCTCGAAAGAGTGCGCTAGGTTAGTAAACTTAAGAAAAGTTAATTTAGAAAATACATTTCATGTTAACAGAAATACCATTCATATCATTTCTGATATAAACGTACTTATTTTAGCATATGAACTCATCAAAAGTAATTTTGTAAACATGTCATCTAGTGTAAATGATTCTACTTTAGATAAGCTAGATAAAGAATGACTGCAAAAAGTTAGTACTCAATTAAAACAAGGCAAATTTTTCTTCAATGCAGGACGTAAAAAGTATACTTCCAAACCTGATTTTGTTGAGAAAAGATCATTAGGTATTGCAAGCCCAAAAGAAAAAATTGTTCAGAAAGCGATTCTACTAGTTTTAGAATCAATATTTGAACCAAGTTTCTTGAAAAATTCTCATGGGTTTCGACCTAACCGAGGAAATCATACAGCTTTAAAAATGATAAAAAGTGAGTTCCATAGAGTTCCATGAATTATAGAGGGAAGCATTTCAAAGTGCTTTAGTGAAATTGATCATTCTATTTTATTAAAACTTCTAAACAAGAGAATATCTTGTGACAAAACCCTAACTTTAATTAATAGAGGATTGAAAAATGGGTTTATAGACTTAGGATTATTTACAAAGACTAAGTTGGGCACACCTCAAGGTAGCATTTTAAGTCCTATCCTATGTAATATTTATTTACATGAGTTAGATTTATTTCTACTTCAACTTAGAATCAACTTAGATCAAAAGATTAGTAGAATGAAAAATCCTAAGTCCAGAAATCTCCAATATAAACTATCTACTCTAGAAGCGTCTTTCGAGAAAAAACTTGTCAAAAAAGATCTTAGTCTGAACCCCTGCAATCCTAACTCTTGTAGGGTTTACTTTGTTAGATACGCGGATGACTTCATCGTAGGAGTTACAGGCTCTTATAAAATGGCTCTAGATATTAAGGATATGATTGAAGACTTTCTTTGTTCCTACTTGAAGTTAAATTTGAATAACTCAAAGATAAGAATTACTCATATCAGAAATAAAGACGTATTTTTCTTAGGTACCATTATTAAAGGTAACTGAAAGAAAGAGAGGCCTATTACATCGATCAACTTCTCTTCTAGAAACATGTTTATCAAGACAAGAGTCACGCCAAGATTGAGTTTTCATGCTCCTATCAAAAAACTTTTCGATAAAGCCACTATTGAGGGATTTTTTCGAAAGGATGGAGCCAATTGCAAACCTACCTTTGTAGGTAAATTGATTAATATGGCCCATGCAGATATTTTAGCTTTTTATAACTCAATAATAAAGGGAGTACTTGATTACTATTCGTTCGTGGATAACTATAAAAGTTTAGGATCATGAGTCCGCTTTATGAAATTTTCTTGTGCGAGAACTCTAGCGCTAAAATACAAGTTGCGTTTCACATCGAAGACTTTTAAGAAATTCGGTTCTAATTTGTCTTGTCCAAATACAGGAAAGAGTCTGTCTTTACCACCTGACTTTAAAAGGACTCAAGCTTTTCAGGTTAATAACCCTATTCCTTTTGAGAAAAAGTATTCTCCTTAATTGCAAAAATTACTAAGTCTAATCTAAACAAAGTATGCCCAATGTGTGGCAGTTCGTTATCGGTATAAATGCATCAGTTACGTTACGTAAATGATATTAGAAAAAAGTTTCATAGCAATAAGACAGACTTTTTCTTTCTACAAATGACTGGTATTAACAGGAAGCAAATTCTCTTGTGCCGTGAACATCACATGAAATTACATAACAAAAAACTTTCATTAAAAGAGATTTTGTTATTTCAAAATAATATTAAGAAAGTTTAAATGTAATTTTTTTCAATTTTAACTTTAATTATAATCTAAGTCTGGCGAGCCGTATGATAGGAAACTATCACGTACGGTTCTGAGGGCAGTTTACAAACGCTAAAACAACGATGTTGTCATGTGTTATTTTCTGACCCTACTAATACTACCCGGTTTTGGTATGATTAGTCATATAGTTTCCACATTTTCTAGAAAACCAGTTTTTGGTTATATAGGTATGGTATACGCAATGGTTTCCATTGGTGTATTAGGATTCATTGTTTGAGCCCATCACATGTATACTGTAGGTTTAGACGTTGATACTAGAGCTTACTTCACTGCTGCAACAATGATTATTGCAGTTCCAACAGGTATCAAAATTTTTAGCTGAATAGCAACTATGTGAGAAGGATCAATCCACTTGAAAACACCAGTGTTATTTGCGATCGGCTTTATTTTTTTATTTACAATAGGAGGTCTAACCGGAATAGTACTAGCTAATTCAGGTTTAGACATTAGTTTACACGACACTTACTACGTTGTTGCACACTTTCACTATGGTGCGCCGTTTAATTAAATAGAACGAGATTTAACATGGGACACATGATTAAATATATAATAACACTTCTAAATATCTTAAGATATTTATATATTAAAGCATTCGACTTACCTAAATCGGGCCAACCGAAAGGGGACAAAAGCATGTCGAAAAAAAGATATTGAAATAGTATATCTTGAGCTACGCTGTCTATGGTTAGGATAACGAATCCCTTTAAGCAAAAAGGCGGGGAAAAAGTCCCGAATTATTATCATAATAATTGTAAACTCAGTATTTTCTTTTACATAGTTAGGAAAATACAGAAGTGTTTGAGAACCCGAAATTCAGTCAGAATTTTTAATTTTGCGGGAGACCTAAGGACAGATCCAGACGTTTTGTTTAAGAACTCGGGAAATCCTGATTATCGAAAGGTATGAGGATTCGGAAAGATCGTAGTACGAAATCCTGTAAAAGGTTTACGGAAGGGTCTTAGTTCAATTGCGACTCAGCGGTCTTTACTTTCAGGTAAAGAACTCGCAAAAGTCAAGTTAGAAAAAATAAATTTACAAGCAGAAAACTTTGTAAAAACAGGAAAAAAAATTAAAGGGCTTTCAGATCTTCTAAAAATCCCTGAATTTTTAGAAGAGTGTTACTGTAAAATAAAGTTAAGTGAAAAAGTCTTAGAGACAAAACTTAATAAAAACAATGCAGATAATACTAAAACGTGGTTAGAAGAATTGTCAAAAAGAATTGTCAAAGGAGATATTATTTTAAATCCAACTAAGGAAAAAGTGATCTCCAAAGAGCAAAACAATGAGTATTCTCTAGAAATTAAAATTATTTATGAAGCCTTGAAGCAATTACTTGAAATTATTTTTGAAAAAATATTTGACAGCACAAACTTACATAGTTTCACGCCAGGTAAAACTCGCTATATAACTCTTAGCCAAATTCGCACGCAGATGGGTCTAGCCCGCTGATTTATTAAAGGAAGTATATTCGAATATTACAATGATATAGATCACAATATTCTAGTATCAAAACTTGAGGAGGTTATTGATGATCAATTATTTATAAATATAGTTCACAAAATTTCGGGAGGAAGACGTAAAAGAAATATCAATAATACCTTTCATTCAGAAATTAATTTAACTGAAGAAAAAGCTATTAACGTATTAATTTTCAACATTTACTTACATGACTTCGATTTCGTGATACTAGAAATACTAAGAGACTTCAACAAAGGAAAAGACTTAGATTATCCAAAACCAATTCGAAATTCAAATAAAAAGTTTAAACAAGCAAGATACGTAAGATATGCAAATCACTTTCTTATTGGGGTAACAGGATCTAAAGATGATTGTATTCAGATCAAAGAAAAGATACTTGAAAATAACTTTAAAACAATCTTGAGTCCAGAAAAAGTTAAAATAGCGCACGCGTCCATAGATGGGGCACACTTTTTAGAATATAATATTCGTACTCTGAATACAAATAAAGACAAAATAAAAAATTTACAACGAAAGGATCACAAAACTGTTATTAGTCCAACAGACAAATTAATAATAGATGCTCCGATTAAAAGGGTTGTCAAAAAACTAGCTTTAGCTGGCTACTGCAAAACTTCAGGAAACCCGATGCGATGCGGAAGACTAATTCATAAGCCTTTACATAAGATTACAAATGAGTACTTAATACTTCAGTCAAGGTTACTCAACTACTATAGTATGACTTCAAATTATAGATGGTTTGTTAGAAGAATCCATTACATTCTAAAATATTCTTGCGCACTTACTTTTGCTTCAAAGTTAAAATTGAAAACTTTAAAAAAAGTATTCAAAAAATTTGGAAAAGATCTAATTGTATTCTCTGATAAAGAAAAGAAAAATAGCATATCCTATCCAAAAATTTCTCGTAACAAACACCGAAATTTCTGAACCCAAAGATAAGCAAGTACTAAATTTACAGTAAAAAATCAATTCCTTACTGAAATATTCTTTGCTCGTTTCTATAACAAGTCGCAACAAATTAATTAAATACGCGATGTAAAGAAGAGCAAATTTATATAAATCATGTTGTATCAAAATGGTAGAAAATCGAAATAACTAGTAAAAACTTATTTAAAAATAAATTGTCTTTAATAACTTCTTGAAAATAAAACAGCTGCATAATGCTTAAACTTTTTTACTATCTTTACGACGCGTGTATTAGTTTGAACAGTAAGAAATTAGCTCTAAATAAAAGTAATTACAGTATTTTAAACAACTATCAAAAATTACCATTTATTTCACCTAATATTCCTGTTTTAACAAGTAATGTGCTTTGCTTGTTTGGTAAAAAATTCCTTAACAAAGATCATACTTAAAACTTAGGTAGGAAATTTTAAAAACTTTTACCAATTTATTACTTTACTAAAATGATAAGCCTAAAAGCTACCTTTAGTATACTTTTTATAACTACGCAATGAATGGAGAGCCGTGTGCGGTGAAAATCGCATGCACGGTTCGGGGAGAGGTTTCTAAAACATAAAAAGTTTAATTTCCTACTCCACTTTTATCAATGGGAGCAGTATTTGCAATTTTTGCTGGATTCTACTACTGGTTTGGAAAAATTACTGGTTTACAATATCCGGAGGTGCTAGGTCAAATTCATTTTTGATCAACTTTTATTGGCGTTAACTTAACGTTTATGCCAATGCATTTCTTAGGATTAGCAGGTATGCCAAGACGAATCCCTGACTACCCTGATGCATACGCAGGATGAAACTTATTAGCTTCTTACGGTTCTTATGTTGCTTTTCTAAGCACTTTATTCTTTTTTTATTTAGTTTTTGTTTCTTTAACATCAAATAACGCATGTATTGACGCGCCTTGAGACTTTAACGAAGTTCTACAAAAAGGAAGTCACACACTGGAGTGATCTGTTAGCTCACCTCCTGCGTACCACACTTTCGAAGAAATGCCTCTAGTTTGTGAAACAATAGAAAAATAAATTATGAACTTTTTAACATTAATTAAAAACTTACTCTTAGCAAGTTTCTTGGTTTCTTTCCCTGTTACTGTGTTTAGTGATGTCGCGGAAGATTGGCAACTAGGATTTCAAGATCCTGCAACTCCTATTATGGAAGGGATCATAAACTTACACCATGATTTAATGTTTTTTATCTGTGTAGTTTCTATCTTTGTTTCTTGAATGTTAGGTAGAACACTTTGACACTTTGAATCTAAACAGAACCCTGTTCCTTCTAGTGTGTCTCATGGAACATTAATAGAAGTAATTTGAACTGTAACACCTGCATTCATTCTCTTAATTATTGCGGTTCCCTCATTTTCTTTGCTATACGCTATGGACGAAATAATTTCTCCAGCAATAACAATTAAAACTTTAGGTCATCAGTGATACTGAAGTTATGAATACTCAGATTACTTAAACGAAGAAGGTGAAGCAATAATGTATGATAGTTATATGCTTCCAGAAGAAGACTTGGAGTTAGGTCAATTTAGATTACTAGAAGTAGACAACAGAATGGTCATCCCCACTAATACTCATATTCGCGTTATTGTATCAGCAGCTGATGTCCTACATAGTTGAGCTGTACCATCATTAGGAGTAAAGTGTGATGCAATTCCTGGCCGTTTAAATCAAACTTCATTGTTTATAAAAAGAGAAGGGTTATACTATGGACAATGCAGCGAAATTTGTGGGATTAACCATGGTTTTATGCCCATTGTTGTAGAAGCGGTTTCATTACCAAATTATATTACTTGAATCTCCAATAAGCTGAGTGAGTAAATTTATGAGAATTTCTGCGATACAATTAACTTTACTAATTATTTTATTCTTATTACTTTTTAACTCAAACTCGCAGATCGTTATAAATCTTCGTGAGTTGATTAAACAATTCTTCAAACAAATATCAAAATAGTAATTGCAAAAATGACTTTTTTAACCCAAATTTCGAAGTCTATACAGAGGCATCCTTTTCACCTTGTAGATCCAAGCCCTTGACCATTTGTAGCTTCACTTTCCGCGTTTTCATGTGCAATAGGAGGAGTTATGTATATGCATGCTTACACCAGTGGGGGGTTTATATTAGTAACTGGTTTCACAATGCTTTTATTAACCATGTTTGTATGATGACGTGATGTCGTTAGAGAATCCACTTTTGAAGGACATCACACAGGAATTGTACAGCAAGGTTTACGTTATGGAGTAATCCTTTTTATTGTATCGGAAATTTTATTTTTCTTTGCATTTTTCTGAGCATTTTTTCATAGTAGCTTAGCGCCTACTGTAGAAATCGGTTCCATGTGACCACCAAAAGGTATAAGTGTGCTTGATCCCTGAGAAATTCCTTTTTTAAATACACTAATTTTATTACTATCTGGTTGTACCGTTACGTGATGTCATCATGCTATAGTTGCTAATTTCCGTTCACAAGCTATTATAAGTTTAAGTTTAACTGTTATGTTGGCCGTTATTTTTACTAGCTTACAAGCTTATGAGTACAACATGGCTGATTTTAGACTATCAGATGGAATTTATGGATCAACTTTTTATATGGCAACCGGATTTCACGGATTTCATGTTTTCGTTGGTACATTATCTTTGTTTATTTGCTTAGTTCGACTATTACAATACCAGTTGACACAACAGCACCATTTTGGTTTTGAATCAGCAGCTTGATATTGACATTTTGTTGATGTTGTTTGGCTATTCTTATTTGTGTCAATATACTGGTGAGGCGGTTTATAAATCAATGATAAACTTTAGTCTTTTATGCTTAACTTTTCTTCTTCTAGTTTCTCAAAATATATTATTACTAAATGAAGAAATCCTCATTCTATTTTGCTTTATTGTTTTTTGCTGATTATCATTTAATCGTTTAAATGAATCAATGAGCTTAGACTTCTTAGACCGTTCAACAAAGATTGAGCAGACTTTCACCGAGTCTTTAAATCAAGTTGAGAAAGAACTTATTACTAATTCTAAAATTCAAAAAAAATTCAAAAGTTTAGCTTTGGATTTTAAAACACTAAAAAACCATTTTGTTGCCTTAAATAAATTAGTTCACAGTAAGTTATCCGTTTTTTTAATCCGAAATTCACAAACAACTTATCTAAGTAAACTTGTATTTGCTCAGCGCTTGGAACAGCAAACAGCGAAACTTTTAGCTTTATTACTCTCAAAAAAGTTGCATCGTATTGTGTTATTAAGACAGTTTTACACGCAAAAACTTAAATTCGCAAATTTCTTGTGCTTTTATAAAATTTGTTTGAGAGAATACTTTGAAATTATTTAGTTAGGCGGGTATAGATGAATTGGTAAATTCGTTAGTTTTCCAAACTAAAATTTACGGGTTCGAATCCCGTTACCCGCTTTGTCTCTATCGCAAACGCTAAATTAATTTTTTAAAATTAATTAAGTGGCATTCGTTAACTATTTTATATTTTACAACGTTAAACTTATGGTGTATAGCCAAATGGTAAGGCAATAGCTTTTGACGCTATCATGTAAAGGTTCGAATCCTTTTACACCAGAAAGCTTAAGCTCGCTTGGTGAAAAAGGTAAACACGATGGATTTAAAATCCGTTCTCGTTTAAGAGTTACTGGTTCGAGTCCAGTAGCGAGTACTTTTATTTCTCAAAATACTTCTTTAAATATTTAAAGAAAATGCGTTTAATTAAACGTCCACTTATTTCAATTGTTAATGACCATCTAATTGATTACCCTACCCCTATAAATATTCATTATGCGTGGAATTTTGGTTTTTTATCTGCCGTTTGTTTAATTGTTCAGATTTTGACTGGAATTTTTCTTGCTATGCACTACACACCGCATGTAGATTTAGCGTTTGCGAGCGTTGAACATATTATGCGTGATGTAAATTATGGTTGATTGCTCCGTTACATTCATGCAAATGGAGCTTCAATGTTTTTTATTGTAGTTTATATTCATATATTTAGAGGTTTATACTTTGGCTCTTACGCTAAACCAAGGCATTGGGTTTGGGTTATTGGTGTAATTATCTTTCTTCTTATGATTATTACAGCATTCATTGGTTACGTTTTACCTTGAGGTCAGATGAGCTTATGAGGAGCTACCGTTATTACAAACTTAGTTTCTGCAGTACCTTTAGTTGGTGACTCTATTGTGACTTGACTTTGAGGTGGTTTCTCAGTTGATAACGCAACATTAAATCGTTTTTTTAGCTTACATTATTTATTACCATTTGTAATCGCTGCAGCTTCTCTAGTTCATTTAGCAGTGCTACATCAAGATGGTTCTGGAAATCCTTTAGGAATTGATTCAAACGTTGACAAGATTAGTATGTTTCCCTATTTTATAGTGAAAGATTTTTTAGGGCTGATTGCATTCATAATCCTTTTCTCTGGGTTTGTTTATTTTTCTCCTAATATTTTAGGTCATCCAGATAACTATATTGAAGCAAACCCTATGGTAACACCGGCTCATATTGTTCCAGAATGGTATTTTTTACCGTTCTATGCCATTTTGCGAAGTATACCTCATAAACTGGGTGGTGTAATAGCTATGATTTCAGCGATTGCTATATTAGCACTACTTCCTTGAATTCACAGTACTGAAATTCGAAGTTCTAGATTTAGACCAATTTATAAATTTTTATACTGAACAATAATAAGCTGTTGTTTAATACTAGGTTGAATTGGAGGTATGCCGGTTGAAGAACCTTATGTTCTAATAGGTCAGTTAGCTAGTGTTTACTACTTTTTCTATTTCTTAATTTTGTTACCTTCCTTAGGAAAAATTGAGCGTTTTTTATTAGAGTTTAATTAAACCGGAGGCTCCCATACTAACATTGGTTAGTATGGGAGCCTCCGGTTTAATTAAACTCTAATAAAAAACGCTCAATTTTTCCTAATTATTATTGCAGTATATAAAGATTAATATAATCTAAGTTTTATGGAAGTAATGGTTACTCTATAGTGTTGTAAACAAATTTTATTGGGAAAAGAAGTAACATTCGACACCATGTCTGGAAAAATCGATCTGATTGACACAATCTTAAGGTCAAAAAACCATTTCGATTACATTGCACCAAGTGCTGTTTATTCGACAGTACGAAACAAAAGAATACTATACTGAGTTTGGTGTTTAATTACACAAACCTTCGGGATTTACCAAACCTCAGACGTGTCAAGTCTGTTTCAACGACTCAAAGAAACGAATTTGAAAGGTAGACTGCCCAAACCAAAACTGACTCCCTCACAACGGAGACAAAAAAGTGTTCGAACCTGAGCTTTTGGAGTTTTTTCATAGACCGGGGGAAAAACTTTAACTTCATATTCCAAATGCTTCGTGAGAGGCCCCTAATCGGCTCAAATTCGGGCTTTAGAGCAACAAGATGATGGATGAGTTTACTAAGTGGATCTAGTAGGGTTAATTTGAAGCTTGCGTCGTTTTCAGAGGGTTTAGTTTTTACACCAAAAAAAATTAATATGTAATGTCTTCTATGTACTTTTTTGAAATGCGGAGCCATACCCCAAAAACGCCGTTTTTGGGGTATGGCTCTACTTATTTACACAGTAATATATTATTTATATATAGTTATTATTTTAGTGTTAGTAGACTTGAATAATTAAACATACTCTCGGTAGTATAATCATCAACACTGTGCTCATGGTACTACAGGCGGCGCGGCAAGCTATGCATCTCACAAAAAAAAATAAAACCAAAAATGTCTTGAACCCTTCAACATATCAACTTTAACAGCTTCTTCCGACAATGGAATCAGTTTTGCTTATGAAAGTTTGGCCCCTCGCACGGAGGTCAGAAACCCCCTAAACTCCCCTTTGGGCTATGCCCTTCCTCGAACCAAACCATTACTTCGTTAAAGAACTCTACTTACTGGTTCGCTGCTTCAGCAAATTCTCCGCATTGCGGATCACTACGGGCTTGGAATCGTCCTCAAGGACTCACATTTGATGGTGCTCGACTTGGACGACTGTTTTGAGGACGACCAAGAAACGCTGCTCACAGACACGCGTGCGTTGGTGGCTCGTTTCTCAGGGGCCTTTATCGAACGCAGCCAGAGCGGCAAAGACCTACACATTTTCTTCCTGTTCGAAGGGGGGGGGGGGCTGCCCATTGCGCGAAACCGCTCTTCAATGGCCCTTAAAAGCACTGTGAGTGACGCGCAGGGCTCGCTTGAGATCTATTCTGGCAAGGACCTGCGTTACATCGCGTTGACGGAGGACGTGTTTCAAACCCAGCGGATTGGCAGCAAACCATTGACAGCTCGGGAATCAAGTATATTGCGCGTCGGTTTTTTTGTGAGCCCACACCCTTCACAAACAGCTTGGCGTTGCCTCCTTCGGCCACTGATGTTAAAATTTGCACCCCTCGCCTTGTGTCGGTTTCGGATTACGTGGAAGAAATTGTCGATCGTATCGCGGCCCGTAATATGAGCGGTATGTTCGAGGGCTTTGCTCGGAAAACAAAGTATTTGAACGCGTCTGATAACGATTGGCAGTTTTTGCTTTTCATGACCAAGTTTTTGATTCCCAGCCATGAGCGCAACTTGGAGGTGCTCGTTTACTTCTTGAAAACGTATTTGGGACGTCCCAAGCTTAACCGGGTGGACTATGTCAACAAAACTCTCCATTCAGCGTTCAAAACAATCTCTTGGGAATGTACACCCAACCATTGAATTCTCACGACTTGGATTTCTTTTTGCAGATTTTGAAAGAGTTTAATGGGCTGTACGAATACAAAAACCACTCCATTGAGGATCTGCTTAAAAACCAATTCATTTCGACCGAGGTGAACATTAAAACGTTCGCTGACGAGCTCGGTTACAGCTACGGAGGGAGCTTTCGTAATCGTTTTTTTCAATCGTTGAAAAAGCTTAGCCAAGTTTCTATGTTTTACCAAAAAAAGATTTCCCCGGATGGTGTTTGCTACTCAGGAACCCGGTTTTTGATCAATTACAGCTTCAAACAAACTGGCTCTAGAAATGTAAAAACGGTGCTCCATCTGAACACGTTCACGGCGGCGATCCTTTACAAAGCCGCTTATAACTATGCCATACTAAATCTAAGGAATCGCTTGCTACTCAAGACGAGCAAAAGCAGACTAGTACACACCTACATTTGTTTTGAAACAAAACCTGGGGCAAAATTTCCAACCACCAATCCGCTCAACGAGTTTTTAGTTTATGAAAGCCTTCCAGCTCCAGAAACACGCTCAAAGCGCGAAAACAACGGTTAATCAAAATTATCAATGAGATCATTCAAAACAAGGAGCAGTTCACCGATTTCATGTTTATCAGGTGAAGTCCAAAGAAGGATTTTATTATCGTCAAACGAAAAAGCAACCAAAACACTTAAACAATCATTTTTTTGTCTTAAAAGATCATAAAACCATACACAAAGCATGAGCAATCTTCAACACACGTACGCAAACGACCGCTTACTGCATTTTTCTGTAGGGTCTTTCATTTTGGGAGGCATCACTTGCTACTTGCTAGCCAATCCGCTCAAACATAGTGCGAGCACTCACAGCTTTACGCAATCTCAAGAAGGTAACGCGGAAGTTCTTTGTATTGATGTCAACTAAATCGAGAGCCTGTCAACCACGGTTTTAAATATTACCAGCCCTAAATTACGAGGTTTGAGTATGTTTATTCTTATAGTAAAATATTGATTTAGAAACACTTTATCTGGGATTAAACGTAACTTTTATTTAACACTATTACGGATAGAGGGACTCGAACCCTCACGATTTTGCATCATTAGAATCTAAACCTAACACGTCTACCAATTTCATCATATCCGTTATTTTATTTGCGTAATGTAATAAATTTTACTGCTCCTCCAAAGCTTCGAGCTAACTGAACATCAATCTTTTGCTTTTGAACATCAGTTCGTTGATGCATAGTTAGAACAATTGCCCCTATCATAGCAACTAGTAAGATTAAGCTAGATAGTAAAAATAGTAAACTAAAATGCGTGTACAAAACTTTTCCAACTACTTCAATATTTGTTGTGTTATCCTTTTCTAAAACTCAAGAAACTCAAATTAAATCATTTTGTTGTAAATTAAAAATGTCAAAATTAGTTGCGGTACTTGATAATTGACTAAACAATATTAAAAAGATTAAGATACCCACAGGTAAAATAGAAAATGAATTAATGGTAATAGATGACGCTTTAATATTTAGCATCATTACGACAAAAAGAAATAAAACAGCGATAGCGCCTACGTAAACAATCAGTAGCATGAAAGATAAGAATTCGGCACCATAAAGTAAAAGTAATCCTGCGATATTACAAAAAACTAGAATTAAAAATAATACAGAATGAACGGCATTTTTTAAACTGATAACCATTAAAGAAGCTACTAAAGCGAAACTAGAAAATAGGATAAATAAGAAAAAGTCAATGTTCATAGTTTTAAAAGTAGTAAAAGCGAAAAAAGGGATTCGAACCCTCAACTTTAATCTTGGCAAGATTACACTCTACCGTTGAGTTATTTTCGCAAAAGGGCGAAGAATGGGATTCGAACCCACGTCCTTTAGATTCACAGTCTATTACTCAACCTAACCGAGCTCCCTCCGCCTAAAATTTTAGAATTTTATATTTAATTAATGATATTGCTTTGCCCGGATTCAAAGACTTCGGACATACCTTACTACAATTCATAATTGTATGGCATCTAAATAAACGCATTTTATGATTTAGGAAATTTAGTCTCTCTCTAGTAGAACTATCACGAGAGTCAACAATTCATCTGTAAGCTTGCAATAAAATTGCGGGACCTAAGTACTTATCGTGATTTCACCAGTAGCTAGGACAACTTGCAGAACAGCAAGCGCAAAGAATACATTCGTACAATCCATCTAATTCTAAACGATCCATCTTAGATTGTAAGTGTTCACCCTTTGGCTGTATTGGATTTGATAACCAAGGTTTAATTGAATAGTACTGAGAATAAAAATTAGTTAAATCCGGAATTAAATCTTTGATAATATGCATATGGGGAAGAGGATAAATTGTAATAAATTTCCCGCGAAGGGTTAAAGATTGAAGGCAAGCTAAACCATTTACGCCGTTTATATTCATGGAGCAACTGCCGCATATTCCCTCACGGCACGAACGTCGAAATGTTAGGGTAGAATCTTGAGTCTCTTTTATTTGAATTAAAGCATCTAGTATCATGGGACCACAATTTTGTAATGCTATAGGATAAATGTTGAATCAAGGTTTTTTATTCAGGTAAGGATTTCAGCGATAGACTCTCAAATATTTTTGAGTAGCTGACGGTATGAAATTAAACAAGTTTACTTTGTTTACTCTTTTTTGTAAAAACATTTTATAAAGTAAGTATTATTTTTGTTAGTATAAAAAATAAAAGAATAATTAAGGTAGTAGCTGAGAAATTTAGTTGATTCACTTCTAAAAATAGAAATAGATCTCAAGTAATATGTCGGAGTCCGTTTAAAGCATGGTACACAAAAATGAATGAACAAATTAAATAGAAAAAGTTTGAGAATCAAGAAGGTGAGGAAGTAAAAAATAGAAAGAGTAATAAATCAGATTGTACTATTATTTTTAATATCAATAAAAAAAACGAAAGTCCTGTTATTAACAGTATCCCAGAAATTCTATGCCAAATAGAGAACATTGAGGATACTTGTGGTAAGTAAACGCTAAGGTGTGGAGAAATTGGTCTATTAAAGGTGTAATTACGTAACATCAATTTTTGTAGTAATATTATATCAAGAAAAATTTTACTTAAATGTCCAGAATGGGATTCGAACCCATGACTCAAGAGTTTTCAACCCTACGCTCTAAACCGCTGAGCTATCTAGACCTTACGGATGAAGTAGGATTCGAACCCACGATAAATTTACTTTATTTCAATTTTCAAAATTGACGCTTTCAACCACTCAGCCATTCATCCAATTGCTTCTATATTTTAGGGTAACAGGACTCGAACCTGTAACTTCTTGCACCCAAAGCAAGCACGATAACCATTTTCGTTATACCCTACATACTAAACTAAGTAGTATTCACTAAGTAAATAAAATTAAAAAAGCCATCATTAATGCGAATAAAGCCACAGCTTCTGTTAACGCAAAACCTAAAATTGTATATCCAAATAATTGTTGTTTTAAAGAAGGATTGCGTGCATAAGCCATTACTAATGATCCGAAAACAATTCCTACACCAGCTCCTACACCAGTTAAACCAATAGTCGCTAAACCAGCACCAATCATTTTTGCACTTTGAAGAGTAACATTCATATTTTTTATTTAATTTTTGTAGTATAAGCCTCTTATAAAAGCTAGAATTGGACTCGAACCAATGTAAAAAGATTTGCAATCTTCCGCATAACCACTCTGCAACCTAGCCTCTACGATAGCGAAAATAGGACTCGAACCTATGACTTTTGGATTATGATTCCAACGTTCTGACCAACTGAACTATTCCGCCACGTTAAATTCTTTTAAGTTTAGGTTGTTTACAACCATTGTGCGCTAAGGACGAATTATCACAAATGGACAAAATATTTACCTGTTTTGTCTTTAAACATTTTAAAGCATTTTTTTTATTTTTTTTAAATCCTTTGAGTTTTACATGTATGTATTTGTAACCAAGTTCTGTAATGCGTTTTGTTATAAACTTCGTTATTACTAGTATTGTGGTTGACGTTACTTTTTTTGTACCTTTTACTTTTTTTGAGCCTGCTGATGTTCAAAGTATTACCTCCCCTGTTAGACTTGTTAATGTATATAAGATATTACTAGAGGTAAATAAGATAGTTAATATAACAGATTTTTTGTTAATAATTGTTTTCATAAGTAAAATAATTTAATTTTTAACTGACTAAAATTTCCATATTTATAGTATTTTTAGTAAAGATAAAATTACTTTCGAGTTCGGAATGGGATCAAGTACTTTCTTAGTTTTACTTTTTAAGTTAAAAACTTTTATCGGCTTTATTCTCACTCTAGAGCACCTTTGTATCACTCATAAATAAAGCCGATAGTTAAAATAATCAAAAAAATAATCATAGTTCAGAATCCAAACAACGGAATATTTCCTAAAGTTAATGACCAAGGAAAAAGAAAGCTAATTTCTAGATCAAAAATTAAAAAAAGAATTGCAACCAAGTAAAAACGTACATCAAATGTTGCGCGTGCGTCATCAAAAGGGTTAAAGCCACACTCGTATGCGCTTACTTTTTCTTGATCCGCTTTTTGAGGTATGATAAAGTATGATAAAGCAAAAATTATAAAAGATAATACTAATGCAAGTACTAAAAAAATTAGAATTATGGAGTATTCTTGAAAAATTAACTTCATTTTAAGGTAATCAATTAAAGCTTAGTAAAATTCCGGAAACTAAAAAAACTCAACCTAAAGCTAAGGGTAAAAATATCTTTCAGCCCAAACGCATTAGTTGGTCATAACGATATCTTGGAAACGCCGAGCGTACTCAAATGAAGCCAAAAAGTAACAACGTCGTTTTTAATCCGAACCAAATAGCCGGAGGAATTCAATAAAAAATCGCAAGATTAAAGGGTGGGAGCCATCCTCCTAAAAATAAAATTGTTGTTAAACTACACATTAAGATCATATTTGCATACTCCCCTAAAAAAAATAGCGCGAATCCCATAGCTGAATATTCAACATTGTAACCTGCTACAAGCTCTGCTTCTGCTTCTGGTAAATCGAAAGGAGCTCTATTTGTTTCAGCAAGAATAGAAATATAAAACATAATTAAGATAGGAAATAAAGGAACTGCGTATCAAATATTTTGTTGTGCCAAAACAATTTCGCTAAAGTTTAAGGAACCAGCGCATAATAATACGTTTATTAATATTAAACCAATTGAAACTTCGTATGAAACCATCTGGGCTGCGGAACGAAGTGCACCCAGAAAAGCATATTTAGAGTTACTTGCTCAACCTGACATTATAATACCATATACACCTAATGAAGAGATAGCCAAAATGTATAAAACACCTATGTTTATGTCAGCATATACCATACCTTCGCCAAGGGGTAACACACATCAAGAAAGTAACGCTAAAAAAAAAGTTAAAATTGGTGCTAAAACAAATATGCTTAAATTAGCACTGGATGGCAATACAGTTTCTTTTACAAAAAGTTTTAATCCATCGGCCAACGGTTGTAGTAAACCAAAAATTCCCACTACGTTGGGACCTTTTCTACGTTGCATGGCGGCCATAACTTTACGTTCTGCTAAAGTCATGTAAGCGACTGCTATTAACAAGGGAAGAATTATTATTAGTATTTTTAGAAGTGCAGTGATTATAAACATATTTATAAACATATTTAGAATGATAGAGACATCAAAGTTGATAATGTAGAAACCATTTCAATGTCTAAAAATAAAAGTAAAATAATTAAAATAGATATACCTAGCACTACTGAACTGGGTTTATCCACTGGATAATGTATAGCTCAGTTGTTTGAATCTCCAAAGTACATAGTTTTTATAAGTCGAATGTAATAAAAGCTTGCTATACAACTCATTAAAACAGCAAACATACTAATTCCAATTGCATAAGTTTGTAAAGCAGTAAGTAAAATAAAAAATTTTGCGAAAAATCCCGCTAATGGAGGTATACCAGCCATTGAGAATAATATCAATATTATCGAAAAAGCGAGCAATGGGTTCGATTTAGCTAAAGAATTTAGGTCTTGTAGGTATCGTGATTGATAATGACTAGGGTACTTTAAAATCCTAAAATTAACAATAAACGAGAATGTTCCTAGTAATGTTACGATGTAAACAATTGTATAGAAAACTACATTTGACACGCTTTCAGAGCCTCCGGTTAATAACGCTAAGAGGAAAAAACCTACGTGAGTTATTGAACTATAAGCAAAAAAACGTTTTCATTTCGTTTGTGAAAAAGCTCCTAGAGTACCAACTAGTAAAGATAATAAAGTACAAACCAAAATAATATTTCTTCAAACTAGTAGGAAATCATGAAAAGAAAAAGTTAAAAATCGAAATAACAGAGATAAAATAACTAATTTTGGCATAATAGAAAAAAAAGCTGTGACAGGTGTAGGGGAACCCTCGTATACATCTGGTGCTCACATATGAAAAGGAGCAGAACTTAGTTTAAATAAAAGCGCAACTATAATAAACGTGAGACCCACTATAACACCTGTGATAATGGCTAAGTCATCTAGTAATATTCCGGAGAAAAAATTTGAAAGATCTCCTAGATTCGTTAATCCAGTTAATCCATAAATAATTGACGAACCAAAAAGTAGTAACGCAGAAGAAAAGGCGCCTAAAACAAAGTATTTCAAACCAGCTTCGGTTGAAAATTCTGAACTACGCTTAAAACTAGCTAGTATATAAAATACTAGACTTTGAAATTCTACAGCTAAATATACTGTTAGAATGTCAAAAGCCTGTAAAACGAATAACATTGCTAGTACTGCTAGTAATATAAGTATCCAATACTCAAAAGAGTTAATTCTTTCCAATACTGGATAGCGTAAGGTTAAAAAAATCCAACTTATGGAAGATAGTAAAATAGTAATCTTTGCGCCATAGGTAAAGAAATCATTTACTAGAAAATTACTTCAACTAAGTAACGTTGTAGGTTGCTGTGAACAAATTAAAATTAAGCTAAAGACCAAAATTTGTAAAGTTAACCAACCTAAGTTTTGATTTAGTAAAGGGTAACCTAACTTTGAAAAAGTACTCAGAAGAACACCGTAAATTAAAAGTAGACAAATACCTATTGTTATATACGTCTCGGTAGTAATCGTATAAATATTATATAAAAAGTCGTTCATGAATCATTTTATGTTTATACTAATAACTCTAGTGCGTATCTAGTTAGTTCGATAGCTGAGATACGAGTTAAAATAATTAGTACTAATTTAACTTTTTTAGTGTGAATGTAATCGCTTATTATAGTTTTCAGTCCTAGATGTATATGACAAAATAAAAATCCCATAGCGAGTACAAAAATTTCTACGTCGATTAAAAAACCTTCAAGAGTAAAAAGTGCCGCTAAGCGTAGAAGAAGCCATGATAAGTTAAACATATTTACAGTAATTTTTTTAAACCAGTTGTTGAATTAGATTTACTACAGAAAAGTGTATCTCATTTAAGAATACGACCGGGTAAATTCCCATTCATAAAACTATTAAAACTAGCGGGCATAAAATTCAAAACTCCCTGCGCGAAACGTCCTGAAAGCAGTTAAAATATTGTAATTTTAGTGTACCAAAGTTTACTCGGTTAAAAAGTCAGATTGAGTAAGCGGCTCCTAAGATTACACCTATCGTTGCGAAAAAAGTCAGAGTAGTACTGATTTGAAAAGCTCCGATTAATACTAGAAGCTCTCCAATAAAACTGCTGGTTCCTGGAAATCCAATATTAGCAAAAGAAAAAAATAAAAAAAATATACCAAAAATCGGCATAATTTGAATTAATCCACTGTAATACTTAATAATTCGAGTTTTATAACGATCGTAGAGTATCCCAACACATAAAAATAAGGCGCTAGATACTAAACCATGACTTAGCATTAGTAAAATACTTCCTTCTATGCCTTGAATGTTTAGCGAAAATATTCCAATTGTTACAAATCCCATGTGTGATACTGAGGAGTAAGCGATAATTTTTTTTAAGTCAACTTGACGTAGTGTGGTTAATGACGCGTATATAATAGCAACCAAACTTAAAGTAAAAACCAGGGGTGTAAAGTAAATTGATGCATTTGGAAACATAGGTAAAGAAAATCTTAAAAAACCATAACCTCCTAGTTTTAATAATATACCAGCTAAAATAACTGATCCAGCTGTAGGCGCTTCAGCATGAGCTTCGGGCAATCATATGTGGAACGGAATCATTGGGATTTTGACTGCAAAGCTTGCAAAAAATGCTAGCCATAATAAAATTTGCTTAAATTCCGAAAAGTGATACTGTCATAAAATTTGAATGTCAGTTGAACCTGTAGTAAAATAAATATTAATCAAAGCCAGTAACATTAATAAAGACCCCACTAATGTGTAAAGGAAAAATTGGTACGCCGCTCTAATTTTACGTTCACGCGATCCTCAAACACCAATAATTAAAAACATAGGAATTAGTACACTTTCAAAAAAAATGTAAAATAAAAATAAGTCTAGAACGCAAAAAACTTGAATTAAGAGAAACTCCAAGATCAAAAAGCAAATTAAATAGTCTTTCAAAGAAGTTTTAACTGAGCTTCAGCTCACTAAAATACAAACGATAGTTAAAAAAGTAGTGAGAATAATAAAAAATAATGAAATTCCATCAACTCCAACTGAGTAATAAAAGTTTAATGACGGAAATCAAAAAAATGTCTGATAGAATTGAAAAAAAGATGAACTTGAATCAAATTGAATTCACAAAAGTAGTGAGAAAATAAAAGTTAAACACGCTGTTCATAATGCAAAAACACGACACCATGCCTCATTTACTGAAGGAATTAAAAAAAGAGTAGTTACTCCTATTATTGGAGTAATTGATGTTAAAATAAGAGGATTAAAGATTTCTAAGCTTGCCATTAAGTTAACTGCTGAATTTATTAATTGAGTCTAGATTGATTCGAACAACCAACCTTACGCTTATCAAGTTGCAATCGATATCATACCTCTGCTATAAACTGTACGTGATAATTTCTTATCATACAGCTTTGGTTTTGAAATTTTATTTTCAAAAACTAATATTGTTGGCATATTTTTTTCATTACAAAAAAACGTTTGCTTGAATATTTATCCCAAAACATGTTTCAGTTTTCTATCTGTAAAATTTTTAGAGCTTTGCTTTACACCAGGATTTAAAGTTTAAAGGATTCAAGTTAGATATACGCTTCTTAACTTACAGATTTTAAAATTTAGAGTAATGATGTTTTCAACAAATTCCTGTTCGTGCTCATGAAATTTTAAAATGATTTAGCTTTAACTTTAACTTTACTTTGCTAACTGTTATAAATCATTATTTTGCTTTGAATCTAACAACAAGAATTACACTTGTATAGAAAACCAATTCGTTAAAGAAACGAGTATTACTTACATAATAATGCTCATAATACTAACATGCCACACGCGTACGCTCTAACCTTTAAGCTATAGACTCTGAAGTTTGTTTAAGTGAAAAAAACTAAAACTAAATAAAAACTTAACATATGCAAGTTTAGATTAAACCCGTATAGTGAATTCAACGTGATACTAAAAAGTAAGCACAAACCAATACTCATAAAAAAGATGTAATGTGTTAACTGACCACTCTGTAGTTTAACTGAAATTTTAGACCATGTTGAGACTAATTTTGATAGACCGTAAGGTCCTGATAACTCAATAAATCCACGATCTAAATTTTTAAAAGAAATTGAGTAGCCGAATTTTAAGATAGGATAAACAAGAATCTTATTATATATTACATCCCAATACCATTTTTTGTTTATTAAAAACATCCAAAATTTGTGAAACTTCATGTGCAAGTAAAACCTGAATGAGGTTAAGTTTATTAAACTAGCCAATAAGATTCCAGAAATACTCAGCATGAATGGCAATCATTTGATTTTTGTTTTAAGCCATTCAGCTTCGATAAAATACGAATGGTTTGGTAAAATAAAAATTGATGATTTTCAAAAATCGGTTCCTGGTCCAATGAATAAATCTTTTGTTAAGTAACCAATAAATATACTTCCAATACTTAAAATAATTAATGGTAACAACATAAAATTTGAAGATTCATGAACATTGTAAAGAATACTTTTGTTTAAGTTACTATTATTTAAGAAAGTTAGGTAAACTAGTCGAAACGAATAGAAAGCCGTAAAGAAGACTGATAAACTGCCCAGCCAACACGCGAGGGCTCCGCTAGTATTGTTTAGATTTGGATTTAGTGAAACTTGGCTTAATTCAATGATAAAGTCTTTCGAATAAAATCCAGTTAGAAAAGGAAATCCTGCTAGAGCTAAGGATCCAATCAGCATCAGTGAATACGTTGTTGGTAAAAACTTGACTAATGCTCCCATACGACGCATATCTTGTTCATCTGAAACTGCATGGATAACAGACCCAGCGCTAAGAAATAACAAAGCCTTAAAAAATGCGTGATTTGATAGATGAAAAATACTAACGTTGTAACAAGATAACCCGCAAGCGAAAATCATGTAACCCAACTGACTACAAGTTGAATACGCGATTACTCGCTTTAGGTCATTCTGAAATACGCCGGTCATCGCAGCAAAAAATGCTGTTAGGGAACCCACTATAATTAATGTGGTTAAAACAATGGGAGAAAATTCAATTAAAGGAGAAAATCTAATCATAAGGAAAACACCAGCGGTAACCATAGTTGCTGCATGAATTAAAGCTGACACAGGAGTTGGTCCCTCCATTGCATCAGGTAGTCAAGTATGCAATCCAAGTTGCGCAGATTTACCAACTGCCCCTATGAATAGGAAAATACCTACTAGAGTTAAGCTGTGCATCTCTAATCCCATAAACTGCAAGTAATGTGAAGAGAATAACGGAGTTAATGAAAAAATAGTCAAGTAATCAACCGACTGAAAGATATAAAAAATTAAAAAAATGCCCAAACTTAACCCAAAGTCACCTATTCTGTTTACAACCAATGCTTTTATTGCAGATTGGTTTGCTGCTAGACGTGAAAATCAAAAATTAATTAAGAGATAAGAAGCTAAACCTACACCTTCCCAACCTACAAACATTTGTACTAAATTGTCACCTGTCACGAGCACAAGCATAAAAAAGGTGAAAATTTCTAGGTATGACATAAATCGTGGGAAATGTGGATCGTCTTGCATGTAACTAATTGAGTAAAAGTGTACCAAACTAGAAACTACGGTAACTACGACAAGCATGACTACTGTTAAGCTATCAAACAAAAAACTTCAAGATATATTTACAGTTCCTGAACTAATTCAGGGACTTAATGAAATATAGCAAACTGTTCCAGAAAGCCCTATTTCGTAAAAGGCTAGTAGTGAAAGAGCCATTGAGAGCGAGACGCACGTGGTTGAAAAAATACCGGCTCCATAATAGCCTAGTCAACGTCCACCAAATCCCGTAATTAAAGCTCCGATAAATGGTAATACTAAAATAAGTAAATACATTGTAATTTTAATGTTATGTTTAGCTAAGTTTTAAGTTCAATGACTTAGGGCGCAAAGAAATAAAGCTTAGTAACTGGGCATCGCAATACTTTACCATGTTAAATATAATCAAACCAATCTTCTCATCAACCATGGATATGTTTGAATTTCGTTTTGTTGATAGAGTTGTGTTTAAGTTGTTAACAAGAATGTTTTTAGTTAAACCTAAGTTCTTTATTAAAACTTTTTGTATCAAGTTTTGTTGCGAGCTTGATTTTTCTGCAATTTCTGCAATTTCTAATGTATTAATCTCTATAATTTGTTTTCGTGATTTTAATGCTTTTAAAAATTTAGGAAGGAAGAAGTGGGTTAAAACGGTATAAAAAGTAGTAAAAATAATAAACAGTCAAAAAATCTGGGAGAATACAATAATACGATCTAGTTGAGGCATTTTAATATTAATTAATTTTTTAGTGGAATTCTAGTACATCATTTAAGTAAATACAAGTGAGTAAAGTAAATACGTAAGCTTGTAGACCAGCGATTGCTAATTCTAAACCAATTAAAACAAGAAGTAATCCGAGCGGAATCAAATGAAAAATAGCTAGTAAACCACCTGCAGAAAGCATAGTTCAAGCAAACCCTGCGATAATTTTTAGAAGTGTATGTCCTGAGGTCATATTTGCAAAAAGTCGGATGGAAAGCGTAAAAACTTTAATCGTGTAAGACAGAAATTCAATGGTAATTATTAGTGGAACAATTGGTAAGGGAACTCCTCTCGGTAAAAATAGTGCAAAAAATTTTACGCCATGAGTTTGAATTCCTATAATGTTAATACCAATAAAGATTGAGAGTGCTAATCCAAAGGTAAAAGCTATATGGCTAGTAACTGTAAAGCTGTAAGGGACCATACCAATTAAGTTACAGAAAAGTAAAAGTAGGTGTAACGTGAAAATAAATGGGAAGTAAAACTCGCCCTTAGAACCCAAGTTTTCTTGAACCATGCTTGCAGTAACTTCGTAAACTGATTCCTTCAGTAATTGTCAATTGGTTGGAATTAAGGAATTTTGGTAAAAACTTAAACTAATTCATAAAGTTGCTACTAAAAAAGCAATTAGCATGAATAAGCTTGAATTTGTTAAAGAAAAATTTAATCCTGCTATGCTTAAAGGAAGAAGAGTAACGATTTCAAATTGTTCAAGTGGACTTGGAATAATAGTAGAATTTAGCATTTTATTAATAAATTTATTTTAAGCCAGGAGAAGAAGGACTCGAACCTCCGACCATTGGTTTTGAAAACCAAAGCTCTACCAATTAAGCTATTCTCCTATTTTTATTAGTTCTTAATCTTATTCGTGGGAATTAGATAAAAAGATCTGCTTTTGTTCGTTCTGCCTAGTAATGTAGATACGTTAGGTAATTGTAGAGAGTACTTAAACTGAACAGATACCATATTAAAATTGTTCATAAGGTTGTTATTTAAATAAAAATGAAGTTTGTTTTCTACATGAACATTGTCCCAAACCCAAAATTTGTGTTCACGTAAAAACACGGTGTTTAAACAGGAATCTAAAAACAAAAATGAGTTCTCTTTACGAAACGTTATTTTGAAGACCGGTTTTCTAGAAAATGTTTTATCGATTTTTGTCATTAAACTTTTTTGATTACCAAGGAATTCCAAAACTAGAGCTTTTAAAGCGACATATTTTTCAGGGTCGGTCTGATCTAATTTGGAACGAGCAACTAGGGTATCTAATTTTGGTATGGTTACTATCTTCTTTTGAAGTTTGGGTTCCTTATCGATAAAATCAAAATTTGTTAAATAGTTGTAATGTAATTTTAACCTGGCAGATCGCATTATTCATAGTTATGTGTGAAAGTTGGAAATAATCGGATTCGAACCAATAATCTTATGTATGCAAAACATACGTTTTACCTGAAGTTAAACTATATTCCCAGTAAATAAACGATTTCTTATAGAGGTGTATTTTTTTGTTTTTTTGCGGAAAAATTATCCCACCCACCCCACCCCCCATCCACACCAAAAAAACAAAAAAAAAACACCTCTATAAGAAAAGGAAGATGGTTGAGTGGTTGAAAACAACGGTTTGCTAAATCGTCACACTGTTTCAAGTGTCATGGGTTCGAATCCCATTCTTCCTAAACTGAAGTCTACTTAAGCAAAGATTATTAAATTACTTAAACGAAAGGTTAGTCTAAAGCAATACTATTGATGAAAAGAAATATATCTAGCTTGATGGGAATCAAAAACAGGATTAGGAATATTGATGAGTCAGAAAAACTATATAAACTGACGTGCCTCAATGCAGGGACGAACACAAGTAGAGTGTTCGTCCCTTGATCTACTGAGAATACTATCAATTTGCTAGTTTTATAAACAGTTTATATAGTTTTGACTCCATACAAGTGCGAAGCCACTGCGTTTTGGAGGACTCGAACCTACAGTATTCAATTTAGAAGATTGATGTTTTATCCATTAAACTAAAAACGCGGTAATTTTTGAGTAATTTTATCATTGAAGGGAGTAGGATTCGAACCTACGATTACAAGGTGTAAATAGATTTACAGTCTATCGCTTTCAACCACTCAGCCATCCCTTCCTTTTCTTATAGAGGTGTATTTTTTGCTTAGGTCCCGAAATCGTGAGTGGTTTCGCGAAACCACTCACGATTTCGGGACCTAAGCAAAAAATACACCTCTATAAGAAATCGTTCAAGATACTATTCCTGATAGCTTAATTGGTAGAGCGTATGGCTGTTAACCATCAGGTCGTAGGTTCGAATCCTACTCAGGAAGAAGAGCAATTAGCTCAATGGTAGAGTATTTCGTTTACACTGAAAAGGTTAATGGTTCAAATCCATTATTGCTTAAAATTAGTCGTGTTTGTAGCTTAATTAGGATAAAGCGTTAAACTACGAATTTAAAGAGTGGAAGTTCAATTCTTCCCAAACACGAGTTAAATAAATTAGAGGGTGTATAGCTTAGTAAGGTAAAGCAATAAACTTTTAATTTATGGATCTTAGGTTCGAGTCCTAATACACCTAAAGTACGCTAAATAAAAACTTTGATTTACTTTTATTCAGTAGAAATACTATTTCGCCTTACTTACGTATTTATCAGTTTTATTTTATGTGGTATAATCTCAATTTATAATATAAACTGACTGCTTTTAATTTTAACGTATCCTTTCTTGAAACTCTTTACCAAAAAATTTATTACAACGCATGTCACAGACTTGTTTGATGTAGTCTGAATTTTAACAAATTCATTTTCATTTTCATTTATTTTACCATTAACTTTTTATCACTTACTAAATTTTTTTAAATCCAGTTGACAAACTTATCAAATAAACATTCTAAAAACGACCTACTATCACGCTTGCATTGTTTTAAGTGTTATTACTATTTTGTGTTACACAATTTTTCTACCGACTACACTGAACTTTTTAATCTACTGAGAGAAGATTGAGCAAACCAACTCACTTCTAATGATTGATACCGAATTCCGAATTTTAAATTTTGTTTATTGGGCACTAAACTTTCATTATTCCTTTGCTTTTTTAACCTTTTTGTACTTGGTGATAACTTTCCTATTTTGAACTTTAACTAAGCCCACAAGAATTTACTTTTTGATAAAATTATACAGAAAACAGTTTAGCTTTTGTAGCTTAATACTATTATTTTTTCTGTCACCTCCTGATGTTTTTCTACAATTTTTCTTAGTGCTTTTTGTTATAATATTTTATGAAATTGTTTTCTTTTTTGTTTGTTATAAGCTCTCTAATTCAAACCACTATGCCTACAGTAAATCAACTACTTAAAAAATCCAGAAAAAGATTGGGTAAAGCAACCAAATCCATAGCACTAAAAAATTGTCCTCAGCGAAAAGGTGTTTGTGTGAAGGTGTATACAATCAATCCCAAAAAACCCAATTCTGCTGAGCGTAAAGTGGCAAAAGTACACTTAACAACTGGGAAATTTATCATTGGATATATTCCTGGAGAAGGTCATTCTCTGCAAGAGCATTCTTTAGTTTTAGTTCGTGGGGGACGTGTTAAGGATTTACCTGGAGTACGTTACCATTTTATTCGGGGAGTATATGATCTACTCGGAGTAGGTAGCAGAAAGCAGTCTCGATCGAAGTATGGTCAAAAGAAGTAATTCAAGCTCCTATCGTTTAATGGCTAGGACGTTGCTTTTTCGTGGCATAAATGTGGGTTCGAGTCCCACTAGGAGTAAGTAACGGGGTAGAGTAATTGGTTAACTCATTAGGCTCATGACCTAAAGTTGTAGGTTCGAGTCCTATTCCCGTACTGATAAAAAGTAAGATAATGAAACAAGAAATTTTTCAAACGAAAAGTCGTAAGCTCAAGAAACGATATTGACAAAAACGAGCTACTACACAAATAAATTTGTCGGGTTGTTTAAGTTACAACTTATTCATATATTTTGCTCGGAAAGAAAAACTACAACTAAATAAAAAACTCATAGCAAACATTTTTGTTAGTGAAATCGGAACTTCTTTCAGTCTCAAAAAATGAATGTTGCAATTTTACGGTATATAAATTATAGTAAGGTAGTTAGAAAAACATTAAAACAACAAAAATTAATTAAAAGAGTTTGATCCTGGCTCAGAATGAACGTTTATAGTTGGCTTAACACATGCAAATTAAATAGATTTGTTTTACTACAAATTAATAGTGAACGGGTGAGTAATATATAGAAATTAACCTCAAGAAATTGTTTAACTCATGCAAAAAATATTTGTCTTGAGAAAAGTCTATACAAGATTAGGTTGTTGGTTAGCTAAAAACTTATCAAGCCTACGATCTTTAGTTGGTCTTTGAGGATGAACAACCACATTGGAACTGAGAACGGTCCAAACTTCATTTGAAGGCAGCAGTGGGGAATTTTGGGCAATGAGCGGAAGCTTGACCCAGCTAAACTATGTGAGTGATGAAAATGTATAATTGTAAAGCTCTTTACTAAACAAAATACTGATTTGTTTAAGAAAAGTCCTGGCTAATTCCGTGCCAGCAGCCGCGGTAAAACGGGAAGGGCAAACGTTACTCGGATTAATTGGGCGTAAAGCATATGTAGGTGGAGAACTAAGTTTCAATTCAAATTTTAAATTTTATTTTTAAAAAAGATTGCTAAACTGATTCTCTAGAGTTCAGAAGAAGATTATGGAACTTTAAATGTAACAGTAAAATGTGTTGATATTTAAAAGAACCTCAATGGCGAAGGCAGTAATCTAGGCTGAAACTGACACTGAGATATTAAAGCGTGGGTAGCAAAAGGGATTAGATACCCCTGTAGTCCACGCCCTGAACGATGAGTGCTAACTTTTGAATTAAAGCAAAAGCAAAACTAACGTGTTTAGCACTCCGCCTGGGGACTACGATCGCAAGATTAAAACCCAAAGGAATTGACGGGGACCTACACAAGCAGTGGAGCATGTGGTTTAAATCGATAATACGCGCGAAATCTTACCAATTTTTGAATAACATTAGTTACAGGTGTTGCATGGCTGTCGTCAGTCCGTGCTGTGAAGCGTTTGGTTTATTCCAATAAACGGACGAAACTCTTGTAAGTTACAAAACTTAAACTGTTAAGGACATCTTAAAGGAAGGCGAGAACGACGTCAAGTCCTCATGACCCTAATAAATTGGGCTACTTTCATGTGCTACAATAGTTTTTTCAAAAAGTAGCAAAAATGTGAATTTTAGCAAAACTTAAAATAAAACTACACTCAAATTGTTTTCTGAAACTCGAAAACATGAAGTTGGAATTGCTAGTAATCGTAAATAAGAATGTTACGGTGAATACGTTCTTAGGTCTTGTACACACCGCCCGTCACGCTATGGGAATTTATTTTATTTGAAGATTACAAAGTAATTTATGGTAAAATAAAAGACTGAAGTGAAGTCGTAACAAGGTAGCCGTAGGGGAACCTGCGGCTGGAAAATTTAAAATATACTTCTACTACCCTACTAATATTGCTACTTAAAATAAAATCAAAAATGTTTGAACAATTCAATAGCATTCACGTTTCATCTTTACTATTTTTAATAAGTGTTTTAGGAATACTTTTAAACCAAAAAAATATTCTTGTTATGTTAATGTCTCTTGAAATGATGTTTCTGGCGGTTAGTTTTAATTTAACTTTTTTATCACTTTATCTAGATGATATAACCGGACAGATCTTTTCTCTATTAATTTTGACAGTAGCTGCAGCTGAATCTTCAATAGGACTAGCTATTTTAGTAGTCTACTACAGAATTCGAAGTGTTATAACAGTTGAGTTAATGAATTTAATGAAGGGCTAATTTTTGGTTAAGGAATTTTA